ATTTATCCGAGATCTAGGCATAATTAGCAATCCTTTCTATAATCTATAATTAGAATTCTTTTCATTACCCTTCGGGGAAAATGATCCCACAAACAAAGGAATTGTACAATACGAAATAACATAAAACAGACTAATTCTAAAAATGTGGACCTTCCGCTCAAATTGTCCCATTTTGTTTCGACAAGGAGAGATATGAAATATTTGAATCAGATTGGATTTCATTACAATTTCGTAGTATACCAATGAACGGAACTATTACTATTTCATCTAAGATTTCATCTAAGTTGAATAACCAAGGACTTTCTTTTACTACGGATTTTGATAACTCTAGAAGTTTTGATTTGGTTATGATCCAAAGAGGAAAAAGAATAATTATTCCATGATAAAATAGAGTAGAGTAACCATCCGTTTTGTTTACATGACGTGTATACGTCATGCCATACAATGGAAATAAAAATCCATGGGACGATTCATGAATTTGTAATAGATCCATGGGGTAGCTGATGAGAGAAGTTGGTGTTGAGAAATAGGAAATTTAAAAGAAATTATTCCTATGGAACCATTGATCGGTCATACCTGTACTGCAATAATATGAATGACTCGCTATTCACTCGGTTTCTGGTCAATAATAAGATTATGTAGGAGAGATGGCCGAGTGGTTCAAGGCGTAGCATTGGAACTGCTATGTAGGCTTTTGTTTACCGAGGGTTCGAATCCCTCTCTTTCCGTTTCTGTTAATTCACCAACGTGACCGACCACAATGTATCAAATCAAATAACAACTGATACCATTATTCCAGCAATAAGACTTTTATTTGATAGAAATTCTCTATTCCAGAAATTCTCTATTCCTAATTACATTACTGCGGTACGTAAAATACAAATATCGGAAAGAGCAAAAAAGAAAAAAAATCCTACTGCTGATCTATTTGTAATACGTGAATGAGAAAAATGCGGATCAAGGCCCTTAGATCCATTTACTTCGTCGAAAAGAGGGCAAAATTCTCTGAATCTTTCTTTGTTATTTTCGTTAGGTTCAAGTCTGGCGGGAATAATATTCTACGACTAACAACTCATTTATTTTCAAACCGATCCATTTACTATCTATTATTTGATTTACTAATCCTTTATATTGGAATGAGTCAATAGTCAAATGTTTTGGCAATTCCTCAGGGGGGGGTAAAGCAATATAATTTTGAATCAGAGCTTTCGATCTTTGTTTATCCTTCGTAGTAATAATATCTCGGGGTTTGCAACGATAACTTGGTATATCCACTATACGACCATTAACTAAAATATGTCTATGGTTAACTAATTGCCTAGCTCTAGGAATGGTCGAAGCCATACCCAATCGAAAAAGGATGTTATCCAAACGCATCTCAAGTAGTTGTAGTAAAACCTGACCTGTTGACCCTTTGGCTTTTCCAGCGATATGTACATATCTAACTAATTGTCGCTCCGTCAGACCATAATGAAAACGCAATTTCTGTTTTTCTTCTAGACGAATACGATATTGCGATCTTTTCCCAGAACGCAATTGGGTTTTAAGATCACTTCCGGATTTAGGTCTTTTACTAGTTAGTCCTGGTAAAGTTCCCAGACGGCGTATTTTTTTGAAACGAGGTCCTCGATAACGAGACATAAAGACTCCTTTTTTTTATTTTATTGAAATTTCATTTTACAGAATAAATCTTAAATTAATAGTGAACTAAAGGATAAACAAAGCAAAGCTAAATTTACTGAAGTATTACAAAGTAGAATGAAATGAATTCTATTAATATCCGGATTTTTTGTATATGTATATATAGGAAGTTGAGGCTCCGTTTTATGATTTGTTCTGTAGAGATCTAATTGCTCCAATCCATTTTTTATTCATAGTTACAAGTTACCACGACATAATAGATCGGTGATCCAACATTTTGAGAAAAGGAGAGATTATCAATCATGGAAAAATCGATAGAGAAAAAAAAGCCGGCTATCGGAATCGAACCGATGACCATCGCATTACAAATGCGATGCTCTAACCTCTGAGCTAAGCGGGCTCACATAACAGAAATAGAAATAGTATAACAAATAGAAATAGTGTATAGGAATTCAGGAAACTGCTGGATCTTAGCTTAGGGCTATTAGCTATTAATTTAATATGAACTATAGTTCATAGTTCTATTGTTATATCTATATCATTATATCTATATTATTAGTTATAACTAATATAACTAATAATATAGAACTAGATATGACTAAATAGAATTAATAGAATTCTATTTTTCTAATAGATATTTTTCTAATAGAAATATATGACTAATTAGTATGTGACTAATTAGTAGAATTTTCATTCTATCATATTAATTACATTAATTATTATTTATACATTCTATTTTTTTTTTATGCATTTTATACATTTTATTTATATATTTATACATTATATTTATATTTTTTAATATATATATATATGTTAATGAATATGTATATATATATATATTAATGATAATTTAAAATTATAAACTATGATTATAAAAAATCTAATTATTTCTTAATATAAAATAAATTTATTTCTTAAAGTTAAAGTAAAGCAGTTATAGCAATAATTATAGCGTATAGCGAGCGGATCGGTCCTAAGAAAAGATAAGATAAGGATAAAGATACAATCCAAATTAGAATGAGACATTCTTCTGGTTTCATTCGGAAAAGGAAGAGATAGGACGAAAAAAAAAAAAAGAAGAATGAATATCGACCGTTCCAGTATTCCAAATCGCACTGTAAAAAAGAAAGGGAGGGAGAAACATATATATATATATGGGATATATCTATCCATATTGAATTGCGGATACATCAATGATAGAATCATTTCTGATTGAAACAAGGTTTATCCAATAGAAATAAACTGATAGAGGATCGCCAAAAAAATCAAATAGCATACACTTTTTCGATATGGGAATCATTATCTAATGAATTCAACGGTTCCAAAATAAATGAAAGAGATGGGTGGAATTCCAACTGGATCTTGGTCTCAAATCAAAAGGGGATATGGCGAAATTGGTAGACGCTACGGACTTGATTGGATTGAGCCTTGGTATGGAAACCTACTAAGTGGTAACTTCCAAATTCAGAGAAACCCTGGAATTAAAAATGGGCAATCCTGAGCCAAATCTTTATTTTGATAAAACAAGGGTTTCTATTTATAAAACTAGAATAAAAAAAGGATAGGTGCAGAGACTCAATGGAAGCTGTTCTAACGAATGGAGTTGACTACGTTGTGTTGGTAGCTGGAATTCCTCTATCGAAATTACAGAAAGGACGGCCCTATATATCTAATACGTACGTATACATACTAACATATCAAACGATTAATCACGACCCGAATCTATCGAATATATATATATGAAAGAAAAAATTCAGAGTTATTGTGAATCCATTCCAATCGAAGTTGAAGGAAGAATCGAATATTCAGTGATCAAATCATTCATTCCAGGGTTTGATAGATCTTTTGAAAAACTGATTAATCGGACGAGAATAAAGAGAGAGTCCCGTTCTACATGTCAATACCGACAACAATGAAATTTATAGTAAGAGGAAAATCCGTCGACTTTAGAAATCGTGAGGGTTCAAGTCCCTCTATCCCCAACAAAAAGTCCATTTTACTTCCTAACTATTTATCCTCTTTTTTTCATCAGTGGTTCAAACAAAATTCACTATCTTTCTTTCTCATTCACTCTACTCTTTCACAAATGGATCCGAAGAGAAATCTTTGGATCTTATCCCAATTTGGATAGATACGATACCTGTACAAATGAACATATATGGGCAATGAATCTCTATTATTGAATCATTCACAGTCCATACATATCATTATCCTTACATTTATTAGAAAAAATTTTTTAATACTTTACTTTATTTAATACTTTACTTTATTTAGATTTAGTCCCTTTAATTGACATAGATACAAGTACTCTACTAGGATGATGCACGGGAAATGGTCGGGATAGCTCAGTTGGTAGAGCAGAGGACTGAAAATCCTCGTGTCACCAGTTCAAATCTGGTTCCTGACACATGAATAATATATCGGATAGATATTCATACAAATTAATCGAGACAGATCAGGATATATATTCGTTAATAGTCAAGAGCATGATACATACTTATTCATCTAGCGTATAGATATATACCTCCATTTTTAGAGATGGGTAAAAAATATATGTATGGTTATGGTAAAGAACTAAAGTGGGATTATGTTCCCTTTTTTTTGTTTCTTTTTTCTTTCTTGTTTGTTCATATTGTGCTTTCTCTCACTCAAAAAGAGTGTTAAGTCTTCATATATATATCAAAAAAAAAAAAAGTTTTTAAAAAACTTAAAAAAAGTATAGAGGGGTTGAAGGATAGGAATAGACAGGATGCATTTCAGACACAGTACAAATAAAATTCAATCCCTTTTTATTTCGGAATTTCGCTTTTTCTTTTATATTTATTCTATTTCTTCACTCTTGCTTACGTTACTTTCCGAGGTCTGTCTAAGTGATGTGCGCGGTACAAAGTTCATGGTGCAGAACTCTTTTGATTCATCTTTTTGTTTCTGCTCATACAAAATAGATATTATCTTTTCCAAATTCGGGAATAGCAATGAAGCCTTTTTTAGGCCTATCCATAATACGAATTAGAGTCCAGTTACTCTGTTTCATCTAGAACAGAACGTAAAAATATTCCTTGACTTGAATGAAATCTGGAGTTGTGTCGTATAAGTGAACATTAGTTTCCTTATCATTCAATGAGCATCTTGTATTTCATAGAAATTTGGGGTAATATAGTCCTTACGTAAGGGCCAGCCTATCCAACTTTCAGGCATCAAGATACGTTTAAGGCGTGGATGATTATCATAGGAGATTCCCAACATATCATAAGATTCGCGTTCTTGAAAATCAGCACTTTTCCAAATCCAGAAAACAGACGAGATTCTAGGATTATTCTTTGGGACAAATACTTTTATGCATACTTCTTCTGGTTTAT